ATTTCATGAATCTAAGTGGAATAAGCAAAGTGGATTCCTTGTTGGTTAGTCGAGTTCCAATGAAAACCACACAATTGAAGGAAATGTCCGAATTTGCTATTTAGAAAATCAATAAACTAAGGTTTTGTCGTTCTAGATATCGGATTCAACGGAAACAATTACAGCAGTAGGGGGGGGGGGAAATCAAAAAACAAGTCGAGCAAAATTATACAAAGTTATATATAAGTTGCTACCCCCCCCCTTAGTCTTTCTTTAATTGAATTTCGTTTGATTAGACGGAAGTTACTTAAAAACTTCCGCTTTCTTTAAAAGATTCTGAACAGTTCCTGTGGGTTGAGCACCTTTTTCAAGGAAATATAGAATAAGAGGAACGTTTAAATAAGTTTGATTCTTCATTGGATCATAAAACCCCACTTTTCTAAGATCTTTTCCTTCTCTTCGGCATCGAACATCAATTGCAACGATTCGATAGACGGCTCATTGGGATAAATGTAGATGACCAACACCCCCCCTAGAACCGTATAGGAAGTTTTCTCCTCGTACGGCTCGAGAAAAATGATTTGCTTCGAAGTTTTGTCTATGTATGCAATTCTAATAAATTAAATGACAAATGGGCCTAGAAAATCAATTAGACTCTGATTTCAGTCTTTTTTCCTTCCTGAAAATGAAAAAGAAACCATTCGTACTCATAACTCAAGTTGGATAACTCTCAAATAGCTCAAAGGAAAAATCTTTAGTCACTTTCATTTATTGAGTGGTCTTTAACCCCTTTTGTTTTGTTTGTCTTTTGTCTCGTTTCAAATTCTATTTGGATTCTTTAGTCTGATCCAATTAGTGAGACTATCGAGACAATTAAAAAGGTCTTTCCTTGTTCTTAGATCCTTTATCCTTATTTTAAATCATTGGGTTTAGACATTACTTCGGTGCTTCTTAATCCTTTCAAAGTGGCAGCAACATACCCCTTTTTTGATTTCTTTCTATCAAAGAATCCTACGGACAGTTGATTCACGTGTGATACACTTTGAATCGAAAAAGTTTGCTAAATTCTAACAAGTCTTGCTTTTGAATTGGAAACTTGCTCGAATTGGATCCTTTCGATTTCTATATATGGAAGATACGTTTACGAAGTTGTTCCGATTAATTGGCATTAACCCTAGATCCTTGCCCCCGAGAAATGAATTAATCCTTTCTACTCGAGCTTCATCGTGGACTATTTACAACCCAACAAAAAATCGAGTGTAACAGAACAAACAATGTCGAGCCAAGAGCACTCTCATCCTTAGATAAATCGAAAATGGTGGATGGAAAAATCCACAACGGATCGTGTCCTTCAAGTCGCACGTTGCTTTCTACCACATCGTTTCAAACGAAGTTTTAACATAATATTCCTCTAATTTGGAACCGGTATGGAATTGATTCAATTATGGAATCATGAATAGTCATTGGTTCAGTTGTACATAGACATCGTAATCTAGGCTTTTTCTTCTATATATGATAATATGATATGAAACGATTTTTCTGAAAAAGTCTTAGCAAGACAGCATCTTTCACATACATAAATAATATATAGATAATATAGATAATAGCAAGAAATCGAAATATATAAACGAATAACTCTTTTAATCTGCATCTTCAAGTGACTCAACAGGATAGATTAAACGATTTCCTACTTTTTGAGTACCAAATAAAGATTCCACTTACAAGCAATCATTAAAAATATTTAATAAAAATAGTTCTAATTGAAATTGAAAAAGTTTCCTATTTAGACATCATTATTTAATTTGAAGAAAATTGGACAATAAGCATGACGTTTGATCTTCATAGGAAGATAAGTCTTTCTTTTTGAATTGACTCATCACTTTTAAATAGATAAAAGAAAAACGAAATCCAATTTTTTTTCATGAGATGGATAAAAAAATGATCTAAGTTCAGATTTGAATCTTTATTCTTTTCATCTGATTACGAAAATCAAATTACGAAAATCAAAAAAATAAGGAGGGTTTTTCGTATCTATCAGATAGACTGAAGAGTTGTCACTGTTATAGATATTCTATTCTATAATATAGAATTTAAATAATTTAAGGTATCAAAAATCTTTTTCACAAAAACCGAAAAATTATTGTCATTGAAATAGAACGATACATACCATATAAGCGAAATATTTCCTCATTTTATATATTTTAGATGATATATATTTATAGATTTTGTTTAACATGGGATTAAGTAATATTTCACAATAATCGACTCTTATCATAAAGTGAATAAAAGGGTGATAGGGGAAATCACCCCTGCCTCAATTGTTCTGTAGATTTCCAATTTTTACTTAGAACCAAACACGAAATACCTAAATAAAATGAGATTCAAAGAAAATATATCGGCTCCATAACATATTTCTATATGATATGTAACTTGATCATTTGTTAATGAGATTCGAACAGACACAGATATTAAAATAAATACGGATTTACTCCTATCCACTGACTTACTTCTTTCTATAGTCATAATGGAGCATAAAAAAATGGATATGTACTGGGACGGAAGGATTCGAACCTCCGAATGGCGGGACCAAAACCCGTTGCCTTACCACTTGGCCACGCCCCATTTCAATTTCTAATCTACACTAAGAAAGAATAATATTGGTATTGGTTGTTTGTCAACTCCAGTCCAAATATCTATATATCTATAGAATAGATTGGTACTAGGATTTTGATACATATAGATATAGAATTCAACTTAATTTATTGATCATTACATAGAATTCAATTAAGATATTGTATGAAAGTATGATTTCTTCTATTCTCCTTTGAGAATTGGAGGATTTTTGATTGGGTGGGTTCAAAGAAAAAGAAGGATTTTTTGTCTACCTTACTTACTTTCTTCCCTGTTCCTTATATCAAAAACTCAATCAAAATGCAATTATCTCCAAGAACAAAATGTCTGTTATGCTTAATATCGTTAGTTTGATCTGTATTAATTCTGCCCTTTATTCGAGTAGTTTTTTCTTCGGCAAATTGCCTGAAGCGTATGCTTTTTTGAATCCAATCGTAGATGTTATGCCAGTCATACCTGTACTTTTTTTTCTCTTAGCTTTTGTTTGGCAAGCTGCTGTAAGTTTTCGATGAGATCCTTAATAATAATATCTTAGAAAATGCATGATTTCTTCGAGAAAAATTCTAACAATTGAGAAAATCAGATAAGTTTTAGAGTATGAATCCTAGATTAGCACACTGAAATTCTTGGATAGTCGCCATAAATCCGGCTTACCCCCATTTCCTCATTTTTGACCCCCTTTCCAGTGAAAGACCCTAACCCCATTAGGGTCTCCCACAATATCGAATTTGGATATGAAAAAAGTTTTTGATAATGAAAAACAAATGAATTTGTGACAATTCATGAAAAAAAACCTGATTTCGTGGTGTCAAAATAGGATATGTGGTAGAAAAATGGAAGATCTATTCTCTTTTTTTTTTCCAAAAAATCATCTTGGAGATTGTGTAATGCTTACTCTGAAACTCTTCGTTTATACCGTAGTAATATTTTTTGTTTCTCTCTTTATCTTTGGATTCCTATCTAATGATCCGGGGCGTAATCCTGGACGTGAAGAATAAAATCCAAAAGGTTTTCCTTGGGAAATTTTCCAATTTTCTTAGGATTTTATCTATTCCACACGCTTAACTAAGATTTTCAAAATTGAAAAATAAAATAAAGCAAGTCATTAACGGAAACGGAAAGAGAGGGATTCGAACCCTCGGTACAAATAACTCGTACAACGGATTAGCAATCCGACGCTTTAGTCCACTCAGCCATCTCTCCCAATTGCAAAAGATAATTACTACATTACACATAATGTAAGGAGTCTTTCTCTCTCTTTTTTCTCTATTCTAAACTAAAAGAGGGGCTCGAGCCCGCCACTAATCGAACTAAAGAAAAATAAGGAAGACCTCCTTGTGTTGATTTTGTTCGAAAGGCCCTTGTTATTCTGATGGCCTGGCCTGGTCAGTACCTAGCCGGGCCTTTTTTTTTTGTTCTAACGAATTATAGATAAATAATGATTTATCTGATATCTGATTTGAAAACACAAATATTTTTTTTATTATATTATTATATTCAAGCAACAACAAAAAGAATAAAAACTGTTTCCATTTTTTTTCTTGTTATATTTTATTTCATTTTCCGAACTAAAAAAGAAACTATAGATTCTGGACAATGCATTTTTCTGTTATGATTGTAGTGTTTTTTTTGATCCGTATCTATCTTCTTTCAGCAAAAAAGAAAACTTTAGTTATTTAATTTCAATTAAATGAAGCCTCTTTTCCGAATCTGATTAAATTTTTATCTACCCACGAAAAAGTTCAACACTCCAAGTTTGATGATTCTTTAATGATCCTATCTTGATCATGCTCAATTATCTTGTTCGACAAAAGCTCCATTTGTATACAATAATCATATTGTAGCGGGTATAGTTTAGTGGTAAAAGTGTGATTCGTTCTATTAGCCCTTTAATAGTTAAAGGGTCTTTCGGTTTTATTCATATTCCGATCAAAAACTTTATTTCTTAAAAGGATTTAATCCTTTACCTCTCAATGATAAAGTCGAGAAAAAAATACACATTCTCGTGATTTGTATCCATGAGTCACTTATAAATTGAAAAGTTGGATTATGAAATTGCGAAACATAATTTTTGAATTGGATCAAGACTTCCAATTGAATAAGTATGAGTAAAGGATCCATGGCTGAAGATAAAAAGTCAATTTCCAATCGTAACTAAATCTTCCATTTTTTTTGGATGTCTAAAGAAAGAAATTGAAGCAAAATAGCTATTCAACGATGTCTTTGGTTTACTAGAGACATCGCCATATTGTTTTAGCTCGGTGGAAACAAAATCCTTTTCCTTAGGATCCTCTCAAATAGAAATAGAGAACGAAGTAACTAGAAAGATTGTTAGAATCACCTTCTTCTAGAAGGATCATCTAGAAAGCAATTCATTTTGTTTGTATTCA